GCTAGCGTAGCTTAACCAAAGCATAACACTGAAGATGTTAAGATGGGCCCTAGAAAGCTCCGCAAGCACAAAGGCTTGGTCCTGACTTTACTATCACCTTTAGCTAAACTTACACATGCAAGTATCCGCACTCCTGTGAGAATGCCCTAATAGTTCCCCGCCCGGGAACAAGGAGCTGGTATCAGGCACAACCCTAGTTAAGCCCACGACGCCTTGCTTAGCCACACCCTCAAGGGAACTCAGCAGTGATAAACGTTAAGCCCTAAGTGAAAACTTGACTTAGTCAAAGCTAAGAGGGCCGGTAAAACTCGTGCCAGCCACCGCGGTTATACGAGAGGCCCAAGTTGACAGACAGCGGCGTAAAGAGTGGTTAAGTTAAAATTGTACTAAAGCCGAACACCCTCCAGGCTGTTATACGCATCCGAAGGTAAGAAGTTCAACCACGAAGGTGGCTTTATTTAATCTGAACCCACGAAAGCTACGACACAAACTGGGATTAGATACCCCACTATGCCTAGCCCTAAACATTGATAGTATTATACACCCACTATCCGCCTGGGAACTACGAGCATTAGCTTAAAACCCAAAGGACTTGGCGGTGCTTTAGATCCACCTAGAGGAGCCTGTTCTAGAACCGATAACCCCCGTTCAACCTCACCTTTCCTTGTTTTTCCCGCCTATATACCGCCGTCGTCAGCTTACCCTGTGAAGGCTAAATAGTAAGCAAAACTGGTAGAACCCAAAACGTCAGGTCGAGGTGTAGCGTATGGGAAGGGAAGAAATGGGCTACATTCGCTAGCATAGCGAATACGGACGATGCACTGAAACGTTCATCTGAAGGAGGATTTAGCAGTAAGCAGGAAATAGAGTGTTCCGCTGAAATTGGCCCTGAAGCGCGCACACACCGCCCGTCACTCTCCCCAAGCCTACCAACCTAATTAATTAAACCACAATAATCGCAAAGGGGAGGCAAGTCGTAACATGGTAAGTGTACCGGAAGGTGCACTTGGAAAAATCAGAGCGTAGCTAAGATAGAAAAGCATCTCCCTTACACTGAGAAGTCATCCGTGCAAATCGGGTCGCCCTGAAGCTTTATAGCTAGCGCGCTCAAACAACTTCAACACCCCCTTGTTAATAACCCCTGAGTACCCCAGTATTTACATTAAACAAACCATTTTTCCCCCTTAGTATAGGCGATAGAAACGGGACACCGGCGCAATAGAGAAAGTACCGCAAGGGAATGCTGAAAGAGAAATGAAATAACCCAGTGAAGCCTAAGAAAGCAGAGATCAAAGCTCGTACCTTTTGCATCATGATTTAGCAAGTGTAACCCAAGCGAAGCGTGCTTTAGTTTGGTATCCCGAAACTGGGTGAGCTACTCCAAGACAGCCTATTAATAGGGCACACCCGTCTCTGTGGCAAAAGAGTGGGGGGAGCTTTGAGTAGAGGTGACAGACCTACCGAACCTAGTTATAGCTGGTTGTTCAAGAAATGAATAGTAGTTCAGCCTCCTGGCTTCTCTTTTCACTTTAGTTTAACCCCTATTGATGTGCTTAAGAAACCGAGAGAGTTAATCAAAGGGGGTACAGCCCCTTTGAACCAAGACACAACTTTATCAGGAGGGTAAAGATCATAATAAACCAAAGGTAAATATTTGGGTGGGCCTAAAAGCAGCCATCCCCTTAGAAAGCGTTAAAGCTCAAATATACCGTCAACCCTTCTTATTCTGATCACACAATCTTATCCCCCTAAACATACTGAACCATCCCATACCTATATGGGAGTGATTATGCTAATATGAGTAATAAGAGAGCCTTCGGCTCTCTCCCTGCACACGTGTACGTCGGAACGGACACCCCGCCGACCATTAACGGCCCCAATCAAAGAGGGCACTGAATAATAGATTAAACAACAAGAAAAGCATTCAGGAATTAACCGTTAACCCCACACAGGTGTGCCCGTAGGGAAAGACTAAAAGAGAGAGAAGGAACTCGGCAAACACATCAAAGCCTCGCCTGTTTACCAAAAACATCGCCTCTTGCAAACTTAATAAATAAGAGGTCCCGCCTGCCCTGTGACTATTAGTTTAACGGCCGCGGTATTTTGACCGTGCGAAGGTAGCGCAATCACTTGTCTTTTAAATGAAGACCTGTATGAATGGCATAACGAGGGCTTAACTGTCTCCTCCCTCCAGTCAATGAAATTGATCTTCCCGTGCAGAAGCGGGAATACAAACATAAGACGAGAAGACCCTATGGAGCTTTAGACACCAAGACAGATCATGTTAATGACCCTAAATAAAGGAACAAACCAAATGGAATCTGTCCTAATGTCTTTGGTTGGGGCGACCGCGGGGAATTAGAAAACCCCCACGTGGAATGGGAGCACCCCTCCTACAACTAAGAGCTACAGCTCTAGTAAACAGAAATTCTGACCAGCAAGATCCGGCAATGCCGATCAACGGACCGAGTTACCCTAGGGATAACAGCGCAATCCTCTTTTAGAGCCCATATCGACAAGGGGGTTTACGACCTCGATGTTGGATCAGGACATCCTAATGGTGCAGCCGCTATTAAGGGTTCGTTTGTTCAACGATTAAAGTCCTACGTGATCTGAGTTCAGACCGGAGTAATCCAGGTCAGTTTCTATCTATGCTATGCTTTTTTCTAGTACGAAAGGACCGAGAAGAAGAGGCCCATGCCCCAGGCACGCCTCCCCCTTACCTAGTGAAAACAACTAAAGTAGGCAAAAGGGCATGCCCTCCTGCCTAAGATAAAGGCATGTTGACGTGGCAGAGCCCGGTAATTGCAAAAGACCTAAGCCCTTTCTACAGGGGTTCAAATCCCCTCCTCAACTATGATATCCGTAATCATTACTCACATTATTAACCCTCTAACCTTTATCGTGCCTGTTCTTCTGGCCGTTGCTTTCCTCACCCTTTTAGAGCGAAAAGTACTTGGTTACATACAGCTACGAAAGGGGCCTAATATTGTAGGGCCCTATGGACTCTTACAGCCCATCGCGGACGGCCTTAAGCTCTTCATTAAAGAACCCGTTCGCCCTTCCACCGCCTCCCCAGTCTTGTTTTTGCTTGCACCCATGTTAGCTCTTACCCTAGCACTTACCCTTTGGGCCCCCATGCCCCTCCCCTACCCCGTAATCGACCTGAACCTTGGAATTTTGTTTGTTCTTGCTCTCTCCAGCCTGGCGGTGTACTCCATTCTAGGCTCAGGCTGAGCATCTAATTCAAAGTACGCTCTTATTGGAGCCCTTCGAGCAGTTGCCCAAACTATTTCTTATGAAGTAAGTCTTGGCCTTATTCTTCTAAACATTATTATCTTTACCGGCGGTTTTACATTACAGACCTTTAACGTTGCTCAGGAAAGTGTCTGGCTCATTCTGCCAGCCTGGCCTCTCGCAGCTATATGATATATCTCTACTCTAGCTGAGACTAATCGGGCACCCTTTGACCTCACTGAAGGTGAGTCAGAACTTGTTTCAGGCTTTAATGTGGAGTACGCAGGGGGCCCCTTCGCCCTTTTCTTTCTCGCAGAGTACGCCAACATCTTACTTATAAACACGCTGTCCGCCACCCTCTTTTTGGGCGCCTCCCACATCCCTTCCCTGCCAGAATTAACGGCCATCAACCTAATGACCAAGGCAGCCCTTCTATCCGTCGTTTTCCTGTGGGTGCGAGCTTCCTACCCACGGTTTCGGTACGATCAGCTAATGCACTTGATCTGGAAGAATTTCCTTCCTCTCACATTGGCCCTGGTCATCTGACATCTCGCCCTTCCGATTGCCTTCGCCGGACTTCCCCCGCAAGTGTAGACATGGAGCTGTGCCTGAAGCAAAGGGCCACTTTGATAGAGTGAACAATGAGGGTTAGAGTCCCCCCAGCTCCTTAGAAAGAAGGGGTTCGAACCCTACCTGAAGAGATCAAAACTCTTAGTGCTTCCGCTACACCACTTCCTAGTAAAGTCAGCTAATTAAGCTTTTGGGCCCATACCCCAAACATGTTGGTTAGACCCCTTCCTTTGCTAATGAACCCCTACATCTTAGCCACCCTACTCTTTGGTCTGGGCTTAGGAACTACAATCACCTTTGCCAGCTCCCACTGGCTCCTCGCATGAATGGGGCTTGAGATAAATACTCTTGCCATTATTCCACTAATAGCGCAACACCACCACCCACGAGCCGTTGAAGCCACCACAAAATATTTTCTCACACAGGCCACCGGGGCTGCTATACTTCTCTTTGCAAGCACCACCAACGCGTGAATAACAGGGCAGTGGGATATTCAGCAGATGTCTCACCCCCTCCCTATTACCCTTATCACCCTGGCCCTTGCACTTAAGGTCGGCCTTGCCCCAGTTCATGCATGGTTACCTGAGGTCCTTCAAGGACTAGACCTTACGACAGGACTAATCCTGTCTACTTGACAAAAGTTAGCTCCTTTCGCCTTACTTATGCAGATTCAACCCGCCAACTCCACCCTTCTCATCATTCTTGGACTTGCCTCTACTCTTATTGGAGGCTGAGGCGGACTAAATCAAACCCAGTTGCGAAAGATTCTTGCCTATTCTTCCATCGCTCATCTCGGCTGAATAATTCTTGTTATACAGTTTTCTCCACCTCTAACACTCCTCGCCTTACTGACATACTTCATTATAACCTTTTCCACTTTCCTTGTATTCAAATTAAATGCTTCCACCACTATGAATACACTCGCCACCTCTTGGGCAAAGGCCCCCGCTCTGACAGCCCTCGCCCCACTCATTTTGCTCTCTTTAGGCGGTCTTCCCCCTCTCACAGGGTTTATACCAAAATGGCTTATTTTACAAGAGCTTGCCAAACAGGACCTCGCTGTCACTGCAACTCTAGCTGCACTAGCCGCCCTTCTTAGCCTGTACTTCTACCTACGTCTCTCATATGCAATGACTCTTACTATATCCCCTAATAATATTACGGGGGTGACCCCCTGGCGTTTTTCATGCTCGCAACTTACCCTGCCTGTTGCTACCTCGACCACAGCAGCTCTTCTTCTTCTCCCTCTGACCCCCGCTGCTGTAGCGCTACTCACCATTTAAGAGGCTTAGGCTAACACAAGACCAAGGGCCTTCAAAGCCCTAAGCGGGGGTGAAAATCCCCCAGCCTCTGATAAGACTTGCGGGACACTACCCCACATCTCCTGCATGCAAAACAGACACTTTAATTAAGCTAAAGCCTTTCTAGGTCGGCAGGCCTCGATCCTGCAATTTCTTAGTTAACAGCTAAGCGCTCAAACCAGCGGGCATCAACCTACTTTCCCCCGCCTTGTCAAGCATTTAGAAGGCGGGGGAAAGCCCTAGCAGGGGTTAGTCTGCCTCTCAAGATTTGCAATCTTATGTGTTGGACACCTTAGGGCTTGGTAAGAAGAGGACTTAAACCTCTGTCTATGGGACTACAATCCACCGCTTAAACGCTCAGCCATCCTACCTGTGGCCATCACACGCTGATTTTTCTCGACTAATCACAAAGACATTGGCACCCTTTATCTAGTATTTGGTGCATGAGCCGGAATAGTGGGCACAGCTCTAAGTCTCCTCATTCGAGCAGAGTTAAGCCAGCCCGGCGCCCTACTAGGCGACGACCAAATTTATAATGTAATTGTTACAGCACATGCATTCGTAATAATTTTCTTTATAGTAATACCAATCATGATCGGGGGTTTCGGAAACTGGCTTATTCCGCTAATGATCGGGGCCCCAGACATGGCATTTCCCCGTATAAATAACATGAGTTTTTGGCTTCTTCCTCCTTCTTTCCTTCTTCTCCTTGCCTCTTCTGGGGTTGAGGCAGGAGCTGGTACAGGGTGAACGGTGTACCCGCCCCTTTCTGGTAATTTAGCGCACGCCGGGGCCTCTGTTGACTTAACAATCTTTTCTCTTCACCTGGCGGGGATTTCTTCAATTCTTGGGGCAATTAATTTTATCACAACCATTATTAACATGAAACCCCCTGCCATTTCTCAGTATCAAACACCGCTCTTCGTTTGATCCGTACTCATTACCGCCGTTCTTCTGCTCCTCTCACTCCCCGTGCTTGCAGCCGGAATCACCATACTCCTAACAGACCGTAATCTGAACACCACCTTTTTCGACCCCGCAGGAGGGGGCGACCCGATTCTTTACCAACACTTGTTCTGATTTTTTGGCCACCCTGAGGTATATATTCTTATTCTTCCCGGCTTCGGGATAATTTCACATATTGTTGCCTACTATTCTGGCAAAAAAGAGCCTTTTGGCTATATAGGAATRGTATGGGCAATGATGGCCATCGGTCTTCTCGGGTTTATCGTATGGGCCCACCACATGTTTACAGTCGGGATGGACGTAGATACACGTGCATATTTCACCTCCGCCACCATGATCATCGCAATTCCTACGGGGGTGAAGGTCTTTAGCTGACTTGCAACCCTTCACGGAGGCTCTATTAAGTGGGAAACCCCCCTTCTCTGAGCCCTTGGGTTTATTTTCCTCTTTACGGTTGGAGGCCTAACGGGAATTATTCTTGCCAACTCCTCCCTTGACATCGTACTCCACGATACTTATTATGTAGTTGCCCACTTCCACTACGTCCTATCCATGGGGGCCGTCTTTGCTATTGTTGCCGGCTTCGTACACTGATTCCCCCTGTTCTCAGGGTACACCCTTCACAGTACTTGAACAAAAATCCATTTCGGAGTAATGTTCGCGGGTGTTAATTTAACCTTTTTTCCTCAACACTTCCTTGGGCTTGCTGGAATGCCCCGTCGGTACTCAGACTACCCAGATGCCTACACCCTGTGGAATACCGTCTCCTCAATTGGCTCCCTAATCTCTTTAGTAGCAGTAATTATGTTCCTGTTTATCATCTGAGAAGCATTTGCTGCTAAGCGAGAAGTCCTGGCAGTGGAACTTACAACAACTAATGTGGAGTGACTACACGGCTGCCCTCCGCCTTACCACACTTTTGAAGAGCCTGCATTTGTTCAAGTTCAGTCAAACTAACGAGAAAGGGAGGAGTCGAACCCCCATGGGTTGGTTTCAAGCCAACCACATAACCGCTCTGTCACTTTCTTTATAAGACACTAGTAAAAAGGTACATTACGCCGCCTTGTCGAGGCAGAATTGTGGGTTAAATTCCCGCGTGTCTTACCCCCCCCCTCCAATGGCCCATCCCTCACAGCTAGGATTTCAAGATGCAGCTTCACCTGTAATAGAAGAACTTCTTCATTTTCATGACCACGCCTTAATAATTGTGTTCTTAATTAGCACTTTAGTGCTTTACATTATTGTGGCTATAGTTTCCACTAAGCTAACCAACAAGTATATCTTAGATTCCCAAGAAATTGAAATCATTTGAACTGTTCTTCCAGCAATTATCCTTATTCTCATTGCCCTCCCCTCCCTCCGGATTCTTTATCTTATAGATGAGATCAACAACCCCCTTCTTACAATCAAAGCCGTAGGCCACCAGTGATACTGAAGCTACGAGTACACAGACTACGAGGACCTCGGATTCGACGCATATATAATTCCCACACAAGATCTGACCCCCGGCCAGTTTCGTCTCCTAGAGGCAGACCATCGAATAGTTATCCCCGTAGAATCCCCCATCCGAATTTTAGTCTCCGCTGATGACGTCCTCCACTCATGGGCCGTCCCAGCCCTCGGTGTTAAAATGGACGCAGTCCCAGGTCGATTAAATCAAACCGCTTTCATTGCCTCCCGACCAGGTGTTTTCTATGGCCAATGCTCTGAGATTTGTGGTGCAAATCACAGCTTTATGCCTATTGTAGTTGAAGCCGTTCCCCTAGAGCACTTTGAAAACTGATCGTCCCGAATACTTGAAGACGCCTCGCTAAGAAGCTAAACAGGGCATAGCGTTAGCCTTTTAAGCTAAAGATTGGTGCCTCCCAACCACCCCTAGCGACATGCCTCAACTCAACCCCGCGCCTTGATTTGCAATCCTAGTCTTTTCATGACTAGTCTTTTTAACTGTTATTCCCCCAAAGGTGTTGGCTCACACTTTCCCAAACGAACCAACGCTTCAGAGCACCGAGAAGCCTAAAACAGAACCCTGAACCTGACCATGACACTAAGCTTCTTTGATCAATTTATGAGCCCCACGTACCTAGGGATTCCTCTAATGGCTCTCGCCCTAACCCTCCCCTGAATTTTATACCCTGCACCCACCGCCCGATGATTAAATAACCGCTCCCTCGCTCTCCAGGGCTGGTTTATTAATCGCTTTACACAACAACTTCTTCTCCCCTTAAGTCTCGGAGGACACAAGTGGGCCGCTCTTTTGACCTCTTTGATGATTTTCTTAATTACCCTAAACATGATTGGCCTTCTCCCCTACACTTTTACACCTACCACCCAACTCTCCCTCAACCTAGGCCTCGCAACCCCCCTCTGACTTGCAACAGTAATTATCGGAATACGAAATCAACCGACCCATGCATTAGGCCATCTTCTGCCAGAAGGCACCCCAGGCCCTCTGATTCCCGTACTCATTATTATTGAGACAATTAGCTTATTCATCCGCCCTCTGGCCCTCGGAGTTCGGCTGACAGCAAATTTAACAGCCGGCCACCTTCTTATTCAACTGATCGCCACAGCTGCCTTCGTTCTACTGCCCCTAATACCTACCGTGGCCCTTCTAACATCAACAGTTCTTGTTCTCTTAACCCTGTTAGAAATTGCTGTAGCCATGATCCAGGCCTACGTATTTGTTCTCCTCCTAACACTTTATCTTCAAGAAAACGTTTAATGGCCCACCAAGCACACCCCTACCACATAGTTGACCCCAGCCCCTGACCTTTGACCGGCGCAATTGCTGCCCTATTGATGACATCAGGTCTCGCAACCTGGTTCCACTTCCAGTCCACAACCTTAATGACCCTTGGAACAGTTCTTCTTCTTCTCACCATATATCAATGATGACGGGATATCGTACGAGAAGGCACCTTTCAAGGCCACCACACGCCCCCAGTTCAAAAAGGGCTTCGCTACGGAATAATTCTATTCATTACCTCAGAAGTTTTCTTTTTCCTCGGGTTTTTCTGGGCTTTCTACCACGCAAGCCTCGCCCCCACACCTGAACTAGGCGGATGCTGACCACCCACAGGCATCACCACGCTTGACCCCTTTGAAGTCCCCCTGCTTAACACAGCTGTTCTCCTTGCCTCAGGCGTTACCGTCACATGGGCCCATCATAGCATTATGGAAGGAGAGCGGAAGCAGGCCATTCAATCCCTCACACTGACGATTCTCCTCGGATTTTATTTTACTTTCCTGCAAGGCATAGAATACTATGAGGCCCCATTCACAATTGCAGACGGCGTATACGGGTCTACCTTCTTTGTGGCCACCGGATTCCACGGGCTACATGTCATCATTGGCTCCTCATTCCTGGCAGTTTGTTTGCTCCGTCAAATTCGTTATCATTTTACATCCGAACATCACTTCGGATTTGAAGCAGCCGCCTGATACTGACATTTCGTAGACGTCGTCTGACTATTCCTATATATCTCCATCTACTGATGAGGATCCTAATCTTTCTAGTACTAAGTTAGTATAAGTGACTTCCAATCACCCGGTCTTGGTTAGAGTCCAAGGAAAGATAATGAATTTAGTTACAACTGTGATTACCATTACCGCAGCTCTCTCCATTATTTTGGCCCTTGTATCCTTTTGACTTCCCCAAATGACCCCTGACCACGAAAAACTCTCCCCCTATGAATGCGGATTTGATCCCCTCGGGTCAGCCCGACTTCCTTTTTCACTACGTTTTTTTCTAGTCGCAATTCTCTTCTTGCTGTTTGACTTAGAAATTGCCCTCCTACTTCCCTTGCCCTGGGGAGATCAATTAGCATCCCCCTTATTAACATTCCTGTGAGCTACCACAGTTTTAGTTCTCCTTACTTTGGGCCTGATCTACGAGTGGCTTCAAGGCGGCCTAGAGTGAGCCGAATAGGCAATTAGTTTAAGAAAAACCTTTGATTTCGGCTCAAACACTTGTGGTTAAAGTCCATAATTACCTAATGACCCCCGTTCACTTTGCCTTTTCATCGGCTTTTATACTAGGACTTACTGGCCTAGCTTTTCATCGCACCCACCTACTTTCCGCCCTTCTCTGCTTAGAAGGTATAATGCTTTCTTTATTTATTGCCCTTTCCCTGTGGACTTTACAGTTGGGGGCCACAAATTTTTCCGCAGCCCCCATGCTTTTACTAGCATTTTCGGCCTGTGAAGCAAGTGCTGGCCTAGCCCTATTAGTAGCCACCGCACGAACCCACGGCACAGATCACCTACAAAGCCTGAACCTCCTACAATGCTAAAAATCTTAATCCCAACACTTATGCTAGTCCCCACCGCTTGAATAGTTAAACCTAAATGACTATGGCCCACAACCCTTACGCAAAGCCTGATTATTGCTCTCCTCAGCCTATCCTGGTTGATTAACACATCCGAGACAGGCTGATCCAGCCTTAATGGCTACATGGCAACGGACCCCCTATCTACGCCACTTCTTGTCCTAACTTGTTGGCTTCTTCCCCTTATAATTATAGCGAGCCAGAACCACACAACGTTTGAACCCCTAAATCGGCAACGAACTTACATTACCCTACTTACCTCCCTCCAGATTTTTCTTATTATAGCCTTTGGGGCCACCGAAATTATCATATTTTATGTTATATTTGAAGCTACTCTTATCCCCACCCTGATTATTATTACCCGCTGGGGAAATCAGACCGAGCGCCTGAACGCAGGTATCTACTTTCTTTTTTATACTTTAGCCGGGTCCCTCCCCTTATTGGTAGCCCTTCTTCTCCTTCAAAACAGCGCTGGCACCCTGTCGTTACTGACCCTACAGTACTCAGACCCAGTTCAACTTACATCTTACGGGGATAAACTATGATGAGCAGGCTGCCTTCTTGCGTTTTTGGTAAAGATGCCCCTGTACGGCGTCCACCTTTGGCTTCCCAAAGCACATGTTGAGGCCCCTGTCGCCGGCTCAATAGTTCTTGCTGCCGTCCTGTTAAAGCTAGGGGGTTACGGGATAATTCGAATGGTTGTTATACTAGACCCTCTAACCCAGGAACTAAGCTATCCATTCATCGTTTTTGCCCTTTGGGGGGTGATCATAACTGGCTCAATCTGTCTCCGCCAAACAGATTTGAAATCCCTCATCGCCTATTCCTCCGTCAGCCACATGGGCCTAGTCGTTGGTGGCATTCTGATCCAAACCCCCTGGGGCTTCAGCGGGGCTTTAATTCTTATAATTGCACATGGCCTCGCATCCTCAGCACTCTTCTGCCTTGCTAACACAAACTATGAACGAACCCACAGCCGAACCATGCTTTTAGCCCGGGGCCTGCAAATAGTTCTCCCCCTAATGACCACGTGGTGATTTGTTGCAAGTCTTGCCAACCTGGCACTCCCTCCCCTGCCTAATCTCATGGGGGAAATTATAATTATTACCTCTATGTTTAACTGGTCCTGGTGAACCCTCGTATTAACAGGGGCGGGGACCCTTATTACCGCAAGCTACTCCCTCTATATATTCCTTATAACACAACGAGGCCCTCTTCCAACACATATTATTGCACTAGACCCCTCGCACACCCGAGAACACCTTCTTATGGCCCTTCATCTTGTTCCACTACTCCTGCTTGTTCTGAAGCCTGAACTAATCTGAGGGTGGGCCGCATGTAGATATAGTTTAAGAAAAATATTAGATTGTGATTCTAAAGACAGGGGTTAAATCCCCCTTATCCACCGAGAGAGGCTCGCTAGCAACGAAGACTGCTAATCTCCGCGACCTTGGTTGAACCCCAGGGCTCACTCGAACCGCTTCTGAAGGATAACAGCTCATCCATTGGTCTTAGGAACCAAAAACTCTTGGTGCAAATCCAAGTAGTAGCTATGCACCCCACTTCACTAATAATAACCTCCAGCCTAATCATTATTTTTGCGCTATTGGCCTACCCCGTACTCTCAACCCTTTCCCCTCGTACTCAGGCCCCTAGCTGGGCTGTCTCCCATGTTAAAACAGCAGTGAAACTGGCCTTCTTTGTCAGCCTCCTCCCGTTATTTTTGTTCTTTAATGAGGGAGCCGAGACGATTATTACCTCTTGAAGCTGAATAAATACGACCTGCTTTGATGTTAACATTAGCCTAAAATTTGACCACTACTCGATTATTTTTACACCCATCGCCCTCTATGTTACATGGTCCATCCTCGAATTTGCATCTTGGTATATGCATGCAGACCCCAACATAAACCGATTCTTCAAATACCTTCTAGTTTTCCTTATTGCCATGGTTGTCCTAGTAACAGCCAATAATATGTTTCAATTGTTTATCGGGTGGGAGGGAGTAGGCATCATGTCTTTTCTCCTTATTGGGTGGTGATACGGGCGAGCTGATGCTAACACCGCCGCCCTTCAAGCCGTTGTTTATAACCGTGTCGGGGACATCGGTTTAATCTTCGCCATAGCATGGATAGCCATGAACCTAAACTCGTGGGAAATACAACAGATCTTTGCAGCCTCTGAGGGCTTTGATCTTACTTTTCCACTCTTAGGGCTAATTGTTGCCGCCACCGGCAAATCCGCCCAGTTTGGTCTTCACCCCTGGCTTCCCTCTGCCATGGAAGGTCCTACGCCGGTCTCTGCCCTACTACATTCCAGCACTATAGTTGTTGCTGGAATTTTTTTGCTCGTCCGTATGAGCCCTCTTCTAGAGGGTAATCAAACCGCCTTGACCACCTGCCTCTGCTTGGGGGCCCTAACCACCCTGTTTACCGCCACATGCGCTTTAACCCAAAATGACATCAAGAAGATTGTTGCCTTTTCAACATCAAGCCAGCTGGGCCTGATGATGGTGACTATCGGACTAAACCAACCCCAGCTAGCTTTCTTGCACATTTGTACCCACGCCTTTTTTAAAGCAATACTTTTCCTCTGCTCCGGGTCAGTAATTCACAGCCTAAATGACGAGCAGGACATTCGTAAAATGGGGGGCATACACCACCTTACCCCCTTCACCTCCTCTTGTCTCACAATCGGGAGCCTTGCCCTTACAGGCACCCCCTTCCTCGCTGGCTTCTTCTCAAAAGACGCAATCATTGAGGCCCTAAACACATCCCACCTAAACGCCTGAGCCCTTGTCCTCACCCTTCTAGCCACCTCCTTTACAGCAATCTACAGCCTTCGGGTAGTCTTTTTCGTATCTATGGGCCACCCCCGATTTAATTCACTCTCCCCTATTAATGAAAATAACCCAGCAGTGATTAACCCGATCAAGCGCCTCGCATGAGGAAGCATCGTTGCTGGCCTTTTAATCACCTCAAGCATTATTCCCCTAAAACCCCCAATCATGACCATACCTCCGCTCCTCAAACTAGCCGCCCTTCTAGTGACAATTACCGGCCTTCTTCTCGCCCTGGAGCTGGCGTCCCTCACAAATAAACAATTCCAAAAAACACCATACTTAGCCCCCCACCACTTCTCTAACATGCTAGGGTTTTACCCATCCATTATTCACCGGGCCACCCCAAAACTCAACCTTGTCTTGGGACAGACAATTGCTAGCCAAATGCTAGACCAAACCTGAATTGAAAAAATTGGCCCCAAGGCTGTCGCCTCCTCTAACATTCCTTTGGTCACTACCACAAGTAACACACAGCAGGGCTTGATTAAAACCTACCTGGCCTTATTCCTTCTCTCCCTTTCCCTCGCCCTTCTTTTAGCCTCCTATTAGACCGCCCGAAGCGTCCCTCGACTAAGCCCCCGCGTTAGTTCTAAAACAACAAATAGCGTTAAAAGCAACACTCACGCACTAATCACTAGTATCCCACCACCTAAAGAGTATATTAGGGCAACACCTCCAATGTCTCCGCGAGACATACTAAACTCCCCCAGCTCATCAGCCGGCACCCAAGACGACTCGTACCACCCACCCCACACTACACTAGAAGCCAGACACACCCCTAGCACATACAAGACCATGTATGCCACAACTGGGCGGCTCCCTCACCCTTCCGGGAAGGGCTCGGCGGCCAAAGCTGCTGAATATGCAAACACCACTAGCATCCCTCCTAAATAAATTAGAAAAAGGACTAGAGACAAGAAAGGGCCCCCATGCCCCACTAGAACACCACACCCCATTCCCGCTACAACCACCAACCCTAAAGCAGCAAAATAGGGGGAGGGGTTAGAAGCTACGGCAACCAACCCCAACACCAACCCTAATAAGAACAAAGACATAATATAGGTCATAATTCCTGCCAGGACTTTAACCAGGACTAGTGGCATGAAAAACCACCGTTGTTATTCAACTACAAGAACCTTTAATGGCAAGCCTACGAAAAACTCACCCCCTACTAAAAATTGCAAATGATGCCCTGGTTGACCTACCAGCCCCCTCCAATATCTCAGTCTGATGAAACTTTGGTTCCCTGCTGGGCCTCTGCTTGATTATTCAAATCCTAACAGGACTTTTCTTAGCTATACACTACACCTCGGACATCGCAACCGCCTTCTCTTCCGTAGGACACATCTGCCGAGACGTGAACTACGGGTGGCTTATCCGTAATCTGCATGCTAACGGAGCTTCCTTCTTCTTTATCTGCCTTTACATGCACGTCGGTCGTGGACTATACTATGGCTCTTACCTTTATAAAGAAACGTGAAACGTTGGGGTCATCCTCCTCCTCCTTGTAATAATGACTGCTTTCGTTGGTTATGTCTTGCCCTGAGGACAAATGTCGTTTTGAGGGGCAACAGTCATTACCAACCTCCTCTCCGCGGTACCCTATATCGGCAGTTCTCTCGTTCAGTGAATTTGAGGGGGCTTCTCAGTAGACAACGCCACCCTCACCCGCTTTTTCGCATTCCACTTCCTATTTCCATTCGTTGTTGCGGGGGCCACTTTCGTCCACCTCATCTTCCTACACCAGACAGGCTCGAACAACCCCCTAGGCCTGAACTCAGATGCTGACAAAATCTCGTTTCACCCCTACTTTTCATATAAAGACCTTCTGGGCTTTGCAGCCCTACTCACCGGCCTCACAGCCCTCGCCCTGTTCTCACCAAATCTCTTGGGAGACCCTGACAACTTTACCCCAGCAAACCCCTTAGTCACTCCGCCCCACATCAAGCCCGAGTGATACTTCCTGTTTGCCTATGCAATCCTCCGCTCAATCCCCAACAAGCTAGGCGGAGTTTTGGCCCTCCTTGCTTCTATCCTTGTGCTCATGGTTGTCCCCATTCTCCACACCTCTAAGCAACGGGGCCTGACCTTTCGCCCGGTCACACAATTCCTATTTTGGACCCTTATCGCGGATCTCGTCATCTTAACGTGAATTGGAGGCATGCCCGTAGAACACCCGTACATTATTATTGGCCAAGTCGCATCCGTCTTATATTTTTCCCTCTTTCTCGTCCTCTCTCCACTAGCGGGCTGGGCGGAAAATAAAGCCCTCGGATGGTCGTGCACTAGTAGCTCAGCGTAAGAGCACCGGTCTTGTAAACCGGACGCCGGAGGTTAGAATCCTCCCTACTGCTCAAAGAAAGGAGATTCTAACTCCCACCCCTAACTCCCAAAGCTAGGATTCTAAGCTAAACTATTCTTTGCGCGTATGTACCACACAATAGTGTGTCCTTTGTGCATATATGTAATATCACCATTAATTTATATGAACCATTTCAATGGCATTCCAGGACATATATATGTATAATCAACACATCTAGTATTAAAACCCTCATATAACACCATATAAACTAAGGTTTATACAAACCAAGTAGAGATATATCTAACATTTTAAATAATAAGTACAGGCGAAATTTAAGACCGAACACATTTAATCCATAAGTTAAGTTATACGTTTACCCCACATCTCGTCATATCTCACTAATCGATGTAGTAAGAACCGACCATCAGTTGATTTCTATATTGCTAACGGTTATTGAAGGTGAGGGACAAGTATTCGTGGGGGTCACACACAGTGCACTATTCCTGGCATTTGGTTCCTACTTCAGGGCCATTGATTGATATTATTCCTCGCACTTTCATCGACGCTTGCATAAGTTAATGGTGGAGTACAAAAGCGAGATGACCCAGCATGCCGGGCGTTCACTCCATCGGGCAAGGGGTTTTCTTTTTTTTTTTTCCTTTCACTTGACATTTCAGAGTGCACACGGTAATGACTAACAAGCGTGAGCTCATAACGAATGAAGCAGGTAATAAGTATGTGTGTTGGAAAGATATTACATAAGAATTGCATATTGTTATCTCAAGAGCATAAATAGTGCTTTTTCAATAGAGAGATACCTGTTATGACCCCCGGTTTCTGCGCGTAAAACCCCCCTACCCCCCTAAACTCGAGAGATCACTAAGACTCCTGAAAACCCCCGGAAACAGGAAAACCTCTAGTAGTTTATTTTGGGCCCAAAATGCGCTTATTTACACTATTAAAATAATGCATTT